CGCCGTAGAGAATTGAGAATTTTCATGTCTTTCAATTCTCGTACTCGTAATTGGAAAGTTACGGAAGGAGATCCATCATTTTGCAATGAAAACAACATAAAAAACTCTGGACAATTTCGAAATCAGACCAAGCGTCTTAATACATATGCAAAAAAATTCATTATTGGCCCACCATTGATTCCAAGATTTAGCTTTTATGAATCGCTATTGGTTTGATACGAATAATGGCAGTCGTTTCAGTATGTTAAGGATACAGATGTATCCACAATTCATTTAGAGTTACTTAATAGCCTATTTATTATACTATATCTCTATCCCGTGAAATTCTCGAGCCGAAAGATGGATGCATATGCTGTGTTTCATTTTGCTAAATGATATCAATTAAATGGTGTATCAATTCTATAAATTGGATATAGCAATAAATAAATCAGAAAAATTCTTTTATTTTAGATAGAAGAAACATTTCTTCTATCTAAAATAAAAGAATGTACCCTTCTATCCAAATCCAATTTGCATCGATAAAATAAATCCAAATTATAGATTCCAGCAGTAGATGAATAATTGCAAATTTTTGTGTGTACGAGATTCGAATAACTTCAAAATAACTGACATTATTTTTTATTTTTCCTGATCAGAAAAATACATGAAAAAGAAAGGAGGTAGAAAAATTTTTTGATTTATGGTTAAAGAAGAAAAACAAGAAAACAGGGGTTCTGTTGAATTTCAAGTATTCAGTTTCACCAATAAGATACGGAGACTTGCTTCCCATTTGGAATTACACAAAAAAGATTTTTCATCGGAAAGAGGTCTACGAAGACTTTTGGGAAAACGTCAACGTTTGCTGGCTTATTTGGCAAAGAAAAATAGAGTACGTTATAAGAAATTAATAAGTCAGTTGGATATTCGGGAGAAGTAATTTAATCGTTCGAATTTTTTTCTTATTTTATTAGTAGTCTTATAGTAGTCTTAGATTTTGCATTTTGATGAGCCTCGTTTTGAGGAATTCATGGAATAATGAATTAAGGAAGAAAAAAGAATATGAGTCTACCGCTTACAAGAAAAGATCTAATGATAGTCAATATGGGACCTCACCACCCATCAATGCATGGTGTTCTTCGACTGATCGTTACTCTCGATGGTGAAGATGTTGTTGATTGTGAACCCATATTAGGCTATTTACACAGAGGAATGGAAAAAATCGCAGAAAACAGAACTATTATACAATACTTGCCTTATGTAACACGGTGGGATTATTTAGCTACTATGTTTACAGAAGCAATAACGGTAAATGCACCAGAATTCTTGGAGAATATTCAAATACCTCAAAGAGCCAGCTATATTCGGGTAATTATGTTAGAATTGAGCCGTATAGCTTCTCACTTGTTATGGCTTGGACCTTTTATGGCGGATCTCGGTGCGCAGACTCCCTTTTTCTACATTTTTAGAGAGAGAGAATTGATATATGATCTATTTGAAGCTGCTACAGGTATGCGAATGATGCATAATTACTTTCGCATCGGAGGAGTAGCTGCGGATCTACCTTATGGATGGATGGATAAATGTTTAGATTTCTGTGATTATTTTTTACGAGGAGTTGTTGAATATCAACAACTTATTACACAGAATCCCATTTTTTTAGAACGAGTTGAAGGAGTCGGTTTTATTAGCGGAGAAGAAGCTGTAAATTGGGGTTTATCGGGACCAATGTTACGAGCTTCTGGAATACAATGGGATCTTCGTAAAATTGATCCTTATGAGTCTTACAATCAATTCGATTGGAAAGTCCAATGGCAAAAAGAAGGAGATTCGTTAGCTCGCTATTTAGTACGAATTGGTGAAATGAAGGAATCTATAAAAATTATTCAACAGGCTATAGAGAAAATTCCTGGGGGGCCTTATGAGAATTTAGAAGCCCGACGCTTTAAGAAAGCAAAGAATTCGGAATGGAATGATTTTGAATATAGATTTCTTGGTAAAAAACCTTCCCCAAATTTTGAATTATCAAAGCAAGAGCTTTATGTAAGAGTAGAAGCTCCAAAAGGTGAATTAGGAATTTATCTGGTAGGAGATGACAGTCTTTTCCCCTGGAGATGGAAAATTCGTCCACCCGGTTTTATTAATTTGCAAATTCTTCCTCAGCTAGTTAAAAGAATGAAATTGGCTGATATCATGACGATATTAGGTAGTATAGATATCATTATGGGGGAAGTTGATCGTTGAAATGATAATAGAGAGGGTACAGGTAGAAACTATCAATTCTTTTTCGAAATCGGAATTATTAAAAGAAGTTTATGGACTGATATGGATTCTACCTATTTTGACCCTCCTACTGGGAATCACAATAGAAGTACTAGTAATTGTGTGGTTAGAAAGAGAAATATCCGCATCGATACAACAACGTATTGGTCCTGAATATGCCGGTCCCCTGGGACTGCTTCAAGCTATAGCAGATGGAACTAAACTAATTTTTAAAGAGGATATCCTCCCATCCCGAGGAGAAATTCCTTTATTTAGCATTGGACCCTCTATAGCAGTCATATCTGTTTTATTAAGTTTTTTAGTTATCCCCTTTGGATATCATTTTGTTTTAGCTGATCTTAGTATTGGTGTTTTTTTATGGATTGCCATTTCAAGTATTGCTCCTATTGGTCTTCTTATGGCAGGATATAGCTCAAATAATAAATATTCTTTTTCAGGCGGTCTACGAGCAGCTGCTCAATCTATTAGTTATGAAATACCATTAACTTTTTGTGTGCTAGCAATATCTCTACGTGTGATTCGTTAAAAAAGGAACTTTTCCTATAAAATCCATTGAATACTTATCTTCCTTTTCTTATTCTGTATTCAGGTTGGTAAGTTAAACTAGATAGCTATATGAGTGAAACAAAACAGCTTATTAATTTGTAGTAAAAATAAAATCTCATTTCCTACGTACAAGAAAAAAGTTGAAGTAAACTTAGTAAACTCTTTACCCCAAGATTGAGATTGTTTGATTAGTCATCATATTTTGAAGCGGGCAAGAATAAAGGATTCGCGATATATAATTCCATTACTAGAATATTTTTAGTTATTACTAGAACTTATAAGGATATAAAAGAATCCATAAAAAGTTAGTGAGGGATTAGGAACACTAAAGTACATAAAGGATTAGTAATGAGAGAATCTAAATCATTAGAAATTTTTCCTCATAAAAGGAATCATAATAAGAACTTGAAATTGGTGGAAATGATCAAGTAGTACTTTCTTCGGATTCCGATCCAGAGTATATTCCCATTCACTTGTTAAGGAAATGGCTATCAAGAACGAATTAACCCTTTATTCCTTTTTTCTTTTTAAGTATCCCCTTCCCCGGAAAAGAAGAATAGGACAAAAGATATGTAATGCAATACAAAAAAGGATGTTTATTTATTCTTTCTTTTATCGAGATTCATACAGAATTCCTCATGAACTAAAACTAATACCCAATTCTTTCCATTTATTAATTGCTATAACGAGTATTTTATTCCAATATTAAGTTATTACCGATATTACTGAACAAGGAAAAACTGTCATTTTATTATATAAATAAAGGATGAGATCAATTCGGAAGCGCTTTTTATTATTTTAGCAGACGGAATTGCTTTGGTCTAATTTAGGACTTTCCAATCCATTTTATCTTACCTAATTCTATCTACGCACAGGGGATAAGACCGAAACGAAATAATCCTTTTTTCTGATCATAGAGGAGCCGTATGAAGCTAAGGTTTCATGTACGGTTTTGGAATAGCGGTGAGAACTGTGATGTTATCACCGACTATGATTATCTAACAGTTCAAGTACGGTTGATATAGTTGAAGCACAGTCAAAATATGGTTTTTTTGGATGGAATCTTTGGCGTCAGCCTATAGGTTTTCTAGTTTTTCTAATTTCTTCGTTGGCAGAATGTGAAAGATTACCCTTTGATTTACCAGAAGCGGAGGAAGAATTAGTAGCGGGTTATCAAACCGAATATTCCGGTATTAAATATGGTTTATTTTATCTTGCTGCTTACCTAAATTTATTAGTTTCCTCCTTATTTGTAACTGTTCTCTACTTAGGCGGGTGGAATTTTTCTATTTCCTATATATCCTTTTTTGGATTTTTCCAAATGAATAAAATGGTTGGAATTTTGGAAATTATAATGGGTATCCTTATTACATTAACTAAAGCTTTTTTATTTCTCTTCATTTCTATCACAATAAGATGGACTTTACCCCGGATGAGAATGGATCAGTTATTAAATCTTGGATGGAAATTTCTTTTACCTATTTCTCTCGGCAATCTCTTATTAACAACTTCTTCTCAACTAGTTTCACTATAAATAAGATAATACAATAACAGTAAGAATATCTTCAACACAAAAGTTCTCACAAACAAGAGAAAGAAACATACCTTTTTCATAGATATTTAGAATATGTTCCCTATGATAACTGGGTTCATTAGTTATGGTCAACAAACAATACGCGCCGCAAGATACATTGGTCAAGGTTTCATAATTACCTTATCCCACACAAATCGTTTACCTGTAACGATTCACTACCCTTATGAAAAATCAATTACATCAGAGCGTTTCCGGGGGCGAATACACTTTGAATTTGATAAATGTATTGCTTGTGAAGTATGTGTTCGTGTATGCCCCATAGATCTACCCCTTGTGGATTGGAGATTTGAAAAGGATATTAAAAAGAAACAATTGCTTAATTATAGTATTGATTTCGGAGTTTGTATATTTTGTGGTAACTGTGTTGAATATTGTCCGACAAACTGTTTATCAATGACGGAAGAATATGAACTTTCTACTTATGATCGTCATGAATTGAATTACAATCAAATTGCTTTGAGTCGGTTACCAGTCTCCATAATGGGAGATTACACAATTCAAACAATTAGGAATTCGCCTCAAAGTAAAATAGACGAAGAAAAATCTTGGAATTCAAGAACAATTACTGATTACTAGGTACTAGGATTTTTTTGTTAGAAGAATCCAATAGTTTTTTAATAGTTTTTTACTAACTATAAAGCTATAAAGAAAAATGAATAACTACTGCTTATTACAAATTATTCATGATTTAAAATGAGAGTAGATTTTCGTGATGTGATTTCTAACTATACAATTTATATATATAAATATCCTAATCCCTTTTTGTTTCCTTGAATCTTTTAGTTTTATTCAGTTCATGAAAAATTTTATACTATGAATTTCTTTTTATCCATAATGGATTTACCTGGACCAATACATGAGATTCTTGTGCTATTTGGGGGATTTGTTCTTCTACTAGGGGGTCTAGGAGTAGTATTACTTACCAACCCAATTTATTCTGCATTTTCGCTGGGATTAGTTCTTGTTTGTATATCCTTATTCTATTTTTTATTAAATTCCTACTTTGTAGCTGTCGCACAACTTCTTATTTATGTGGGAGCCATAAATGTCTTGATCATATTTGCTGTAATGTTTGTAAATGGCTCCGAGTGGTCTAAAGATAAGAATTATTGGACTATTGGAGATGGGTTTACTTCACTCGTTTGTATAACTATTCCTTTTTCACTAATGACTACTATCCCAGATACGTCATGGTATGGAATTCTTTGGACTACAAGATCAAACCAAATAGTAGAACAGGGTCTCATAAATAACGTTCAACAAATTGGGATTCATTTAGCAACCGATTTTTATCTTCCATTTGAACTCATTTCCCTAATTCTTCTAGTTTCTTTAATAGGTGCAATTACTATGGCTCGACAATAAGAAATGCCTAGAACTTGGAATGAATCAAAATTCTTAGAATTTCAAATCTAAAAAAAAATAACTAAAGAATAACAATTTTTATTTAGTAAAACACATCTACTGTTAACACAACAAATACTTTCTTTTCTCTTTTGTTGCGTAATTGTTCTATTCTAATTAATTGAATCGGTTCAATTCTCTCATATTGAAATGAATCGAGATTGATAAGGAGTTAGTTAATGATGTTTGAGCATGTACTTTTTTTGAGTGTCTATTTATTTTCGATTGGTATCTATGGATTGATCACAAGCCGAAACATGGTTAGAGCTCTAATATGTCTTGAACTTATACTGAATTCAATTAATCTAAATCTCGTAACATTTTCTGATCTATTTGATAGTCGCCAATTAAAAGGAGACATTTTCGCAATTTTTGTTATAGCCCTTGCGGCTGCTGAAGCAGCTATTGGACTATCCATTCTTTCTTCCATCCATCGTAACAGAAAATCCACTCGTATCAATCAATCGAATTTTTTGAATAATTAGACATAGAATCCTCTAAACAAATAAACAAAGACGCATATATAATAATATAATAATATGGAACATTAAGATTAATAATAATAAAATTTGAGTCTTCTTTTCTTATTTTTATTTGAGAATACCCATTTTTGAAGTAGGTTATTTCAGATTATTCTTTTTTACTTATTTCATTTTGCTTGAATTTTGCATTTTTGCAATTCATTGATATTGCAATATTCAAATTGCAATAATTTATATTGAAAAGATGATAGCCAATTTATTGGCTAATTCGAATTAGTATGTAGAATTCGTATAATTATGAATGTTGAAGCCTTAAATTCAAGTCTCTTGGTTCTTTTCACGCTTTCTCACAAACAGATTAAGAAATATATTACATTATTTGTTAAAGTTTGGATAAACCATTGCTTCGTCTGGTGTCTACAATACATCTAACTTATAGAGTACTAATTTTATTTTTACCAGATCGAAAATTTTTATGTTGAAAAGGAAAATTTATAGATCCAATGTCACATTCTGTAAAAATTTATGATACATGTATAGGATGCACTCAATGTGTACGGGCTTGTCCAACAGATGTATTAGAAATGATACCTTGGGATGGATGTAAAGCCAAGCAAATAGCTTCTGCGCCGAGAACCGAAGATTGTGTGGGTTGTAAGAGATGCGAATCCGCCTGCCCAACAGATTTTTTAAGTGTTCGCGTTTATTTAGGGCCTGAAACAACCCGCAGCATGGCTCTATCTTATTGATACGTTACAAAAAACTCCACTTGAATCGTCTGATTCCTCTTTACCGAAGAAGCCTGTGCTCAAAATAATCGAGCATGGGCTTTTCTGGTCAAAACGTATCTTGTCTTTATTACTTTATCATGAGTTATTTTCCTTGGTTAACAATACTTGTTGTTTTGCCGATATTTGCAGGTTCATTAATTTTCTTTTTACCTCATAAAGGAAACAAAACCATTAGGTGGTATACTATTTCTATTTGTTTATTAGAATTCCTTCTAATGACTTATGCATTCTGTTATCATTTCCAATTAGAGGATCCCTTAATGCAATTAAGGGAGGATTCTAAATGGATAGATGTTTTTGATTTCCACTGGAGATTGGGAATCGATGGACTTTCATTAGGATCTATTTTATTGACAGGATTTATTACTACTTTAGCTACTTTAGCGGCTTGGCCAGTTACCCGGAATTCGCGATTATTCTATTTCCTTATGCTAGCAATGTATAGCGGTCAAATAGGATTATTTTCTTCACGAGACCTTTTACTTTTTTTTATCATGTGGGAGTTAGAATTAATTCCTGTTTACTTACTTTTATCCATGTGGGGGGGAAAGAGGCGTCTATATTCAGCTACCAAGTTTATTTTGTATACTGCAGGCGGTTCCATTTTTTTCTTAATCGGAGTTCTGGGTATGGGCTTATATGGTTCCAACGAACCAAGATTAGATATGGAAAGATTGATTAATCAATCATACCCTGCAACATTGGAAATACTACTTTATTTTGGCTTCCTTATTGCTTATGCTGTCAAATTGCCGATTATACCTCTACATACGTGGTTACCAGATACCCATGGGGAAGCACATTACAGTACATGTATGCTTTTAGCGGGAATACTATTAAAGATGGGAGCATACGGATTGATTCGTATCAATATGGAATTGTTACCTCATGCTCATTATCTATTTTCTCCTTGGTTGGTAATAATAGGAGCGGTGCAAATAATCTATGCAGCTTCAACTTCTCTTGGTCAACGAAATTTCAAAAAAAGAATAGCCTACTCCTCTGTATCTCACATGGGTTTCATAATTATAGGAATTGGTTCCATAACCAACATTGGACTAAATGGAGCTATTTTACAAATATTATCCCATGGATTTATCGGTGCTACACTTTTTTTCTTGGCGGGAACGGCTTGTGATAGAATGCGTCTTGTTTATCTCGAAGAACTGGGGGGGATATCTATACCAATGCCCAAAATTTTTACTATGTTTAGTAGCTTTTCAATGGCTTCTCTTGCCTTACCGGGAATGAGCGGTTTTGTTGCAGAATTAGTAGTATTTTTTGGACTAATTACTAGTCCCAAATTTATGTTAATGCCAAAAATGCTAATTACTTTTTTAATGGCAATTGGAATGGTATTAACTCCTATTTATTTATTATCTATGTTACGCCAGATGTTCTATGGATATAAGTTATTTCATGTTCCAAACGCAAATTTTGTGGATTCTGGACCACGAGAACTCTTTCTTTTAATCTGTATCTTTTTACCAGTAATAGGAATTGGTATCTATCCAGATTTTGTTCTCTCGCTATCCGTTGACAGGGTAGAGGCCCTTTTATCCAATTATTATCCTAAATAGGATTTTATTTTTTTAACTAGTTCGCTCTATATTCCATAGTGGAAAAACAAAAAAATTCCGAAAAAAGTAAAAAAGTCTAATTAGATCTATTTCAAATTTTTGTGAACCCCTTTGAAAAGACGTTCAAAGGGGTTCACAAATCAAACAAAAATATAAAAAAACCTTCATTTTATGAAGGTTTTATGTTATGTAATCATTTAGATGGTAATGTAAATGAACCATAACTATGTAAACCTATTCCTAAAAGATTGATACCAAAATAGCAGATCCAAATTATAAGAAATCCTATCGAAGCTACAAATGCGGAATTCGTACCCTTCCAATTTGGATTTGTTCTACTATGTAAATAAATTGCAAATATGGTCCAGGTAATAAATGCCCAAGTTTCCTTAGGATCCCAATTCCAATAGGATCCCCACGCCTCATTAGCCCATACTGCTCCACAAAGAATACCTATGGTTAAAAGGGTAAACCCGAGACTAATGACACGATAACTCCAAGAATCCAAACGCTCAGTTAATTGATATTTGTAATAATTTGGAAATGAAGTGTTTTTTAAAGCACTTCTTTTTGCATAGAAATATTCAATCTCACTAAATACAAATTTACTTAAAAAATTTTCATTTTTCTTTTTAGGAAAGAAATCTAAATTCTTTCGAAATCTAATGATTAGAAGAGCGGTGGATAATAAGGATCCGCACAAAAGCGTTGCATAGCTTAGTAACATCATACTGACATGCATCATTAACCACTGAGATTGGAGAGCAGGTACTAGTATTGTAGATTGATGCATTTCAGTTAAAAGACCCGACGTGGCAAAACCTTGCGTTAAAATAGTACTTGGCGTAGTTATTGTGCTTAAATCATTTTTAGAGTTCTGTATCTTAGGAATAGTATGAAGAATATAGAGAGCCCATGAAAGGAATATCAATGACTCATATAAATTACTTAATGGAAAATGTCCCGAAGAAATCCAACGAGAAATTAAGAATCCTGTTATAGAGAAAAAAGTAGCTATCATTCCTTTTTCTGACGAATCACGTAATCCCCTAAGTTCACGAACTAATAAGGTTATCAAATGAATCGTAATTACAATTGAAATGGTTGAGAAAGAGATATGAGTTAGTATATGTTCTAAAGTTACAAATAGCATAAGGAGAAGGTCCCATTACAAAATTTGAAATTTCGAATTGAATCCATTTTCTAATCTATTGTATTCTTTTTCGAGAATGCCGCCACTCGGACTCGAACCGAGATGCTTGAGCACTGCTTCCTAAGAGCAGCGTGTCTACCAATTTCACCATAGCGGCTAACTTGAAATAATAGTTAACTTAAAAGAATAATAGTTATTTTCTGGCAAATCGTCGAGATTGGGAGAGTCCATTTGCAAAAATACTCTACTTTTGATAATAGAATCCTCCTAAAAAAATAGATAGGAGGATTCTATTATCAAAAGTTCTTTTATAGGAAAAGAATACTGAGGACACAATATACCAAAAACTTTTGTTCTATATAACAAAATAACAAAGGGATTAATTCTAAGAATATTCTACCCAGGAATTCGACATATAAAAGTAGATTCATTAATTAATCCAAATTATTCATTCATATTAAATAAAAATTATAGGAATTTCTTTGGGATAGTCAGATTATTCCAAAACCTGCTTATTTGTTTGTTGCCCAGAAAAACCTTTTGGTTTTGGATGCTCGTTACCACTAGAAAATGATCTTGATTTTGCTAAGGAATAAGATTGTACTATGGAAAAATAAGTCTTTTTCTTCCAAATATTTTTACGAATACGCTTTTTTGACATCGAAGTACGTTTTTTTGGAACTGCCATTGAAAAAGGGAATTAGTTTTTTCTAGTTGTATGTGAAAGACATCTATTGTCGCAAATCAATCCTTCTTTCTGTTTTTTCTTAGTATTTATACTTAGATACTGAAAGATAGCGAAATTTTAAATTATTTTTTACTTCATTTTGTCTAACGTGGATAAGACAAGAGTTTTTTAGCGTATTTTTCATATATATTTTAGACTTTGTTTTAATAATATACAATATATACAAAGATATATTATATACAAAGGTTTTCTATTTAAATCAATTTATATATCAAAATTTATATATCAAATATATTCTATATATAAATATAAGGTATGGGGGATAAGCCCTCATTCATATGGGAGGATAAAAAGAAGGTAAAATTCAAATAGTTAATTAAGTTGAGAAGGTATTCAAGAATTGAATTCCAGTCAAAATAAAAAAAAATTAGTCTCTTAAACAAGACATTCTAAAACTTAGATAATTCTAGTCATTAGGATTTCCATTTTATATGAAGTAAGCAATATTCGATAATTTCCTAAAAATATATAATTTAAATATAGTTGAAATTCAATTAATCAGTTACGAAACAATAGAGCTATTTCATTTTAATAGAAAGAAAAAAAAAAGAATAGGAATAGAAAGTAAAATGATTCAATCTTTTTTTGTATTTTAATAAATATCTTTTTTTATTTAATAACTAAATAACGAAATTCTTTGATTAAATTTTTAAATTTAAGCAACTAAACCCATTCTGAATTTTTGAATATTTCAATGAGACAAATTGAGACAAATTTGGAAAAATTCAGAATTCCAGTTTTTTTTCTTATTCTTATTTTTTGTTTTTTAATTCCTTGAGAAAGAGATAAGAATAGGTTTGGTGAATCGGAAACAATTTTATTTTATAGAAAAAAGAACTATAAATTTCAATTAAAAATTGCTATTTCTTTTCTTATGGAACATACATATCAATATGCCTGGATAATCCCTCTTCTCCCACTTCCAGTTATTATGTCAATGGGGTTTGGTCTTTTTCTTATTCCGACAGCAACAAAAAATCTTCGTCGCATATGGGCTTTTCCTAGTATTTTACTCTTAAGTATAGCTCTGGTATTCTCAGTTCACCTGTCTATTCAACAAATAAAAGGGAGTTCTATCTATCAATATCTATGGTCTTGGACCATCAATAATGATTTTTCCTTAGAATTTGGATACTTGATCGATCCCCTTACTTCTATTATGTTAATACTAATTACTACTGTAGGAATCTTGGTTCTTATTTATAGTGACGATTATATGTCTCACGATGAGGGATATTTGAGGTTTTTTATTTATATAAGTTTTTTTAATACTTCCATGTTGGGATTGGTTACTAGTTCCAATTTGATACAAATTTATTTTTTTTGGGAACTTGTGGGAATGTGTTCCTATTTATTGATAGGCTTTTGGTTTACACGACCAATTGCAGCAAGTGCTTGTCAAAAAGCTTTTGTAACTAATCGTGTAGGGGATTTTGGTCTGTTATTAGGAATTTTAGGTTTTTTTTGGATAACAGGTAGTTTAGAGTTTCGGGATTTGTTCAAAATAGCTAATAACTGGATTCCTAATAATGGGATTAATTCATTACTTACTACTTTATGTGCTTTTTTATTATTTCTTGGTGCAGTTGCAAAATCTGCACAATTCCCTCTTCACGTATGGTTACCCGATGCTATGGAAGGACCCACTCCCATTTCGGCTCTTATACATGCAGCAACTATGGTTGCTGCGGGTATTTTTCTTTTAGCTCGACTTCTTCCTCTTTTCATATCCCTACCTTTCATAATGAGTTTCATTTCTTTAATAGGTACAATAACACTTTTCTTAGGAGCGACTTTAGCTCTTGCTCAGAGAGATATTAAAAGAAGCTTAGCCTATTCTACAATGTCTCAATTGGGTTATATGATGTTAGCTCTAGGTATAGGTTCTTATCAAGCTGCTTTATTCCATTTGATCACTCATGCTTATTCGAAAGCTTTATTGTTCTTGGGATCTGGATCCGTTATTCATTCAATGGAACCTCTTGTTGGATATTCACCAGATAAAAGTCAGAATATGGTTCTTATGGGTGGTTTAAAAAAATATGTTCCTATTACAAGAACCACTTTTTTATGCGGTACACTTTCTCTTTGTGGTATTCCACCTCTTGCTTGCTTCTGGTCCAAAGATGAAATCCTTAGTAATAGTTGGTTGTATTCACCTTTTTTTGGAATAATAGCCTCTTTTACTGCAGGATTAACTGCATTTTATATGTTTCGGATATATTTACTTACTTTTGATGGGTATTTGCGTGTTCATTTTCAAAATTATAGTAGTACTAAAGAATGTTCTTTGTATTCAATATCCTTATGGGGAAAAAGTATACCCAAAGGAGTCAATAGGGATTTTGTTTTATCAACAATGAAGAGTGGAGTTTCTTTTTTTTCACAAAATATACCCCAAATTCCTAGTAATACAAGAAATAGGATAGGATTCTTTAGTACTCCCTTTGGGGCTAAAAACACTTTTGTCTATCCTCGCGAAATTGGAAATACTATGCTATTTCCTCTTCTTATATTACTGCTTTTTACTTTGTTCATTGGATCCATAGGAATCCATTTTGATAATGGAGTAAGGGATAATGGAATATCGGAGTTAAGCATATTATCAAAGTGGCTAACCCCTTCAATAAGCTTTTTCGAAGAAAATTCCATAAATTCATATGAGTTTTTCACTAATGCAATTTCTTCTGTAAGTTTAGCTATTTTTGGTCTATTCATAGCATATATATGCTATGGATCCTCTTATTCTTTTTTTCAGAATTTGAATTTTAAAAATTCCCTTGTAAAAGGGAATCCCAAAAAGTTCTTTTTGGATCAAGTAAAAAAAAAGATATACAGCTGGTCATATAATCGTGGTTATATAGATGTTTTCTATACTAGGGTCTTTATCTTGGGTATAAGAAGATTAGCCGAACTAACACATTTTTTTGATAAAAGTGTCATTGATGGAATTATCAATGGAGTAGGTCTTGCTGGTTTTTGTATAGGAGAAGAAATTAAATATGTGGGGGGAGGTCGAATATCGTCTTATCTATTCTTTTTTTTATGTTATGTATCCTTGTTCATATTCTTTTTTCTTCCTTAATTCATTATTCCATGAATTCCTCAAAACGAGGCTCATCAAAATGCAAAATCTAAGACTACTATAAGACTACTAATAAAATAAGAAAAAAATTCGAACGATTAAATTACTTCTCCCGAATATCCAACTGACTTATTAATTTCTTATAACGTACTCTATTTTTCTTTGCCAAATAAGCCAGCAAACGTTGACGTTTTCCCAAAAGTCTTCGTAGACCTCTTTCCGATGAAAAATCTTTTTTGTGTAATTCCAAATGGGAAGCAAGTCTCCGTATCTTATTGGTGAAACTGAATACTTGAAATTCAACAGAACCCCTGTTTTCTTGTTTTTCTTCTTTAACCATAAATCAAAAAATTTTTCTACCTCCTTTCTTTTTCATGTATTTTTCTGATCAGGAAAAATAAAAAATAATGTCAGTTATTTTGAAGTTATTCGAATCTCGTACACACAAAAATTTGCAATTATTCATCTACTGCTGGAATCTATAATTTGGATTTATTTTATCGATGCAAATTGGATTTGGATAGAAGGGTACATTCTTTTATTTTAGATAGAAGAAATGTTTCTTCTATCTAAAATAAAAGAATTTTTCTGATTTATTTATTGCTATATCCAATTTATAGAATTGATACACCATTTAATTGATATCATTTAGCAAAATGAAACACAGCATATGCATCCATCTTTCGGCTCGAGAATTTCACGGGATAGAGATATAGTATAATAAATAGGCTATTAAGTAACTCTAAATGAATTGTGGATACATCTGTATCCTTAACATACTGAAACGACTGCCATTATTCGTATCAAACCAATAGCGATTCATAAAAGCTAAATCTTGGAATCAATGGTGGGCCAATAATGAATTTTTTTGCATATGTATTAAGACGCTTGGTCTGATTTCGAAATTGTCCAGAGTTTTTTATGTTGTTTTCATTGCAAAATGATGGATCTCCTTCCGTAACTTTCCAATTACGAGTACGAGAATTGAAAGACATGAAAATTCTCAATTCTCTACGGCGTCTAGGAGATAGATAGAATATTTTCAGGAACAAGAAAATCAGAAGAATCTTTTTCTCTATTCACTACCATTCCGCGTCTTCGACTTCTATTAGTTTCTTTTCTTCTTTAATGCAATAGCTATAGTTTGATATAGAATCCATTTCTCAAAGTAATGGAAACCATTCTCTTATAGGAAATGGTTCGAAAATCGCTATTCCACCTTTTAGGTTTAGTTTAGGTATCGTGAAAAGTGATACCTGTGAAGATCGTGCATTTCAGTCACATTCAGATCCGTTTTTCGAGTTCATGATATAACCAAATTGGATGGATCTTCCACCCGTTTAGCTAAGAAAGAATAG